TAAAAAACAAGTAAGTGTGATCCCTCCTAGACAATAAAATATGTTGACATGGGGAGGAACATATTTACTAGTTATATCATCTGCAATCGCCTGAATCTCGAGACGCTCCTCGAACCAATCATATACTTTATTGAGATAGGTAAACCAAAGAGACTCCCCCTCTGAGAACCGTATATGAGAATTTAATCTCGTACGGCTCAAGCAGAAACACCCAAATAGTGGTTGCAACGGATATGGAATAGAAAGTTTGAAACTTCTTAGCCACTTCATTTGAACTTGATTCAATCGTACCCGAAGATATGAAGCGAAGAACCAAAATCCGGAATCTCTTCTTTGTGATGATAATGCCAAACAAAATATCAAGTTGGCTCATTTGTGTTTATATTGATCATTACAGGCCTCTTGAATCTTCTCTTCCCCTATTATTTTCTTTTTGATTTGTTGTTTGTGCGTAATGCGGATTTACTATATGTTTTGTTTACTATTGATAGGAATTATCTTGTTGAGACCCTATGAATCAATTGAAACCTCAGATTCATACTATAACCACGATGATTCAATAAAGCCTCCAAGCTAAACCCAAAGGTTCTCTGAGTAAGAACCGTTTGATCATCACTTATTTAATGAATGGATGGAAGGAATGACTAAAAATTCATAGAAACTTTTGTCCTTCGGTCAAAATAAGAAGAATTCTGAAGGAAAGGGAAGAAAAGAAAAAAAGTTCGATTTATGAAATACCTCTTTGTTTGAAAATTTTTTGGAGTCCGGTCGCGAGGTCTGAATAATAGGTATGAATCATAGTTCAAATATTTCTTTCTTGATCTATTCCATATATTCCGTGCTCCAGATACTAGAATGAATATCCGACGTAGAACCATCTCTATCGAGATGACAGACCTATTCTCTGTACTATCAATAGGATCAATTATAACAAGTCACACACTCATATTCCGGAAATACCGAAACGACGGAATTCCACGGTCGAACTACCAGAATGATCTAGAAATCCTAGTCCTAATCATTTTTGATTGAAAAGCTAGGACTTCATTGTTCTTATGGACCTAACTAACTCATGGAAATTCCATCCAGTAAAACTGAAGAATTATAAATCTCCAAAATAATAGATAGGAATATGGCAAATAGAGCCATTGCGACCCCCATGAAGGGGGTCGTTCCCCATCCAGGAGCCACTTTACCATATTCCGAATTCAATGGTTTCAATAAATCCCCTGTAATAGTTCGTCTTGGACCAGATCTAGAACTACCCTCAACGGTTTGTGTAGCCATAAATCCTATTGCATTGATTGAGATCTGTTGACTTTGTATACTTTTTCATTTTAAATAAATGATCTTATCATAGCGTAGATCCATCGCGGTCTTGAAATTATCTAATAATGGAAACAGCAACCCTAGTCGCCATCTTCATATCTGGTTCACTTGTAAGCTTTACTGGGTACGCCTTATATACCGCTTTTGGGCAACCCTCTCAACAACTAAGAGATCCATTCGAGGAACACGGGGACTAGTTAAAATAATGAACCTCCCATATTGGGGGGCTCATTACTTCAATTGAGATAATGAAAAATCATTTCATCTTTTTAGTCGGAACCTTAGGCGGTTCTCGAAAAAAAATAGCGAAAAAAATGATTCCTAAAGTCGAGACTAAGAGGAATGTATAAACCAATGCTTCCATAGATTTGATCGCGGTTTACAATTATAGCTTCCGCACCTGTTCATTTCATTTGGGATCATTTCCCGGATAAAGAAAAGGCAAGAGTCAAAAAAAGGCAATGATGAAAATCAAGATTTCTCCAGTCCCGTATATCAAATAAAAAAAAAATCCAATAGAGGCAAAAGAAAGATAGCAGAGCAATGTTGTATCAGATTACTTGTCTCCTTGTAGTTGGATCTCCAATTTTTTGGAATGCCCCAAATTCCACCTGAACATCCAAATCTGGATCAATACCAGCAAAAACATCTCTGAACAAAGTTCTAGCGCCATGCCAAATGTGCCCGAAAAAGAAGAGCAAAGCAAACGTAGCATGTCCAAAAGTGAACCAACCCCTTGGACTGCTACGAAAAACACCATCGGATTTCAAAGTAGCACGGTCTAATTCAAAAATTTCACCCAATTGGGCACGTCTAGCATATTTTTTCACAGTAGCAGCATCGCTATAACTGACTCCATTGAGTTCGCCACCATAGAACTCAACAGTTACACCTACCTGTTCAACACTATACTTCGATTCCGCCCTTCTAAAAGGCACATCGGCTCTTACAATTCCGTCTCCGTCTACCAAAACTACTGGAAATGTTTCAAAAAAAGTAGGCATACGACGTACAAAAAGCTCATGTCCTTCTTTATCTCTAAAGATGGGGTGTCCTAACCATCCAACAGCTATTCCATCCCCGTTGTCCATTGAGCCCGCTCTGAATAATCCCCCTTTCGCCGGATTATTACCAATGTAATCATAAAAAGCTAATTTTTCGGGAATTTTAGACCAAGCTTCCGACAAACTCAGATTTTCGGCTAGCCCGGCGCCAACCCTTCGATATATTTCTTGCTGGAAGTATCCCTGATCCCACTGATAACGAGTGGGACCAAATAATTCGACGGGGGTAGTTGCTGAACCATACCACATAGTTCCAGCAACAACGAAAGCTGCAAAAAAGACAGCAGCGATACTGCTGGAAAGTACAGTTTCAATATTTCCCATGCGTAATCCTTTGTATAGACGTTGGGGAGGGCGGACACTAAGATGGAATAGACCTGCTAATATGCCCAATGTCCCCGCTGCAATATGATGAGAGGCTATTCCTCCCGGAACAAAAGGATCAAAACCTTCCGCGCCCCACGCTGGATTTACGGATTGTACTTTTCCGGTTAGGCCATAAGGATCGGACACCCATATTCCAGGACCATACAAGCCTGTTACATGAAATGCGCCAAACCCAAAGCAAGCCACCCCTGAGAGAAATAAATGAATTCCAAAGATCTTGGGCAAATCCAAAGAGGGTTTTCCCGTACGTTCATCACAAAAGATTTCTAGGTCCCAATACACCCAATGCCAGATAGCTGCTAAGAAGCACAAGCCAGAAAACACAATATGTGCCCCGGCCACACCTTCGTAACTCCAAATACCCGGATTCGTTATCGTTCCTCCTGTAATACTCCAACCGCCCCATGAATTGTTTATTCCTAAACGAGTCATGAAGGGGATAACGAACATACCTTGTCTCCACATTGGATCAAGAACGGGGTCAGAGGGATCAAAAACAGCTAATTCGTATAGAGCCATCGAACCGGCCCAACCAGAAACTAGAGCTGTATGCATTATATGGACAGAAAGCAACCGACCGGGATCATTCAATACGACGGTATGAACACGATACCAAGGCAAACCCATGGAAATACCCCTTTTTCAAAGAAAAAATAGACACTATGTAGCTTTATTGCATTGCAAAAGACTATGCTATGGACCTCACTTTTTAGTGGATTATCCCGAAGCAAGGGTGAACATTTATTCTGTTCTGTTGATAATAATTGAACAATTCTGTTCGTAGGAACAAAGAAAAGCAGATCTATTCTATACCCAATAAGTACCAATACGCAATGGGGGTTGGTCTCGTTTTTTGTGAGCGAATGCATAGATACTTGTTCATCATTCAAACGATCCATTCGTCAGAATTTTTCTTTATTCATTCCCTCTTGCCCTATAAACCTTCCAATCTATGGATAAAATCCGATAAGTGAAATCAATATTATAAATACAAAAAACTGGTTGGTTTCTAGACCAAAGCCATTCGGGCGATTAACCGCCTCTTCTTTCATTTTATGCCCGTTGGCCTTCCAAGGGTACCGTTTCGTATTCCGGGCGATGAGGATGCAACTTGGATTGACATATAGTGCGACTTGTCAGACATATTGGGTCGTATGGTATTTCCCCGTTCTCTCCCCCGACCGAGATATCCCCCCTTCGCCCCAAAAAGATTGATTGAATCCTCAAAAATTCGTAGCGTGAAGTACAATTAGGTCAATTTATATTTATTAGGGGTAACCACTAGAAGAATTTATGGTTGGCTCCGACTAATAAAATAAAATAAAATAAAGTCGACAGGCTTCGTTCCGAAAATACCAAATAGGTCATGTCATCTATGTATGATTACTACTTGTATCGTAAATGATATACCATATGAGCGATCTCATACTGCCAAACAGTGGAGTAATATGATGAATACATCAAATATTGTGCGGAAGGCATGAAACGAGTTGAAAAAAGACGTGGGCTAAGATTGTTTGTCCTATATGTACAAACAGAATTTTGCCTGATCTTTACACGGAGTAGAGCATAAACCTAAAAAAGTGAAAGAGGCCTGTTCAATTCATGAACAAGAAAATTACATTGTGATTTGGATCTCGATGAAACAATATATCAATGAGAGGTTAGTTCGATAAGTTCAATGAATTCTAGGGTTAAAACTCATGTTTCTTGAAAAATAGAAGAAAAAAGCCCCTTAGTTAGGAAAAAATCTGCTACGAAAAAAGAAAAAGGGCTAGAATCGACACATTGATTCTTTTTTTGTTTCGCAATTTTGATTTTTTGAACCGTATGTATTCAAAGGTGCGTGTACGGCTCCTAAATTTTGCCCTAATCAACAGACTTTATCGGGAAAGATTCCTTTTTTTAGGACAAGATGTTGATGATGAGATCTCCAATCAACTTGCTGGTATCATGATATATCTTGGCATAGAGGACGAGACCAAGGATATTTTTTTGTTTATAAACTCTCCTGGCGGATACATAATCCCGGGATTCGGTCTTTTTGATACGATGCAATGGGTGCAACCGGAGGTGTATACCATATGCTTGGGATTAGCTGCTTCAATGGGATCTTTTCTCCTGGTCGGAGGAGAAATTACCAAACGTATAGCGCTCCCTTACGCTTGGCGTCAATGAGTTTGTTATTTTAGAGAAGGAGAAGAGAAGATTATGTTTTCGCCTCATGAAATTTGAATATAAAAAATATAAAAGAAATAAAAATATTAAGTAATAATAGCATGGCACTTCAATTTCGATATGAGTAAACTTTTTCAACACGATATGGGTTGAGATAGTAGTATGGAACAAACAAAAAAAGGGTCTTTCTCTTATTTGATCTTATGCATCGGGGGGTCCTTTTGAGCGTCACAAATCTTTTTGCTTCAACATCAGAAGTCTTTTCCTGATATTTATGTTATGAAAGGGTATGAAAGTGAAAAAAAAAGATCATTTTTCCTGGGCCAGAAAGAAACTTTGGGATTGTTGAGTATCAGGCGAGATAAAGATAGGAAGCAACGGAACTATCATAGTATTTTTTGAACTCCTACAATACAAAAGAACAAAAGAAAAAGAAGGATAGTAAATGTCATTCAACGGTCTGGGTCTGATGGATTTTATTTTATTTGTCTCTTTCTTCGATGGAATGGAAAAAGAAATTCTGCCGTATGCACTGCACAAAATATGCTCGTACGGTTGTTCAATTTGATCTTTTTGTTATTCTTTATCCCCTCACTTTGCCCGATCCGATGATGATGATTCGAAAATCGAGATAGAAGAAGCGTTTATTATGTTCAGGATTATGATCCACCAACCTGCTAGTTCTTTTTTTGACGACGACGACTCGGGCGAAATTATCTTCGAAATAAACGAATTAATGCAAATATATGACGACGTCATAAAAGTTTATGCACAAAGAACGGGCGCTCCTTTATGGGTTATAGCCGTAGACATAGAAAGGGATGTTTTTTTGTCAGCAGAAGAAGCACAAAGGTATGGCCTTGTTGATCTTGTAGGAATCCAAATGGACGACTTATTGGGATTTCGGATTAATTAATTTTACATATTTATAAAATAAATATAAATAAATCGAAACAATTGTTTTACCTATTGTTTTTCCATTTTGTTTGTATAAAAGGAGATGAACACCATGAATAACGGCATCTGGTTTTCCTTCGTTACTCTTATTATCATAGGTTATCTCATTAAAAACCTATAATAGGTATGATCGTTGGAATCATAATTAGATCCATATTCAGATTCATAAATCCAAGGAATCGTGATTTGATCTCCTCATCTCGGTAAAATCTGAAATGGAACTTATTCTTATTCATAATGATCCGGTTAGGATCGATCTAAACCGGCCCATTCTGTATAGGATTCAACATGCCAACTATTAAACAACTTATTAGAAACACAAGACAGCCAATCAGAAATGTCACGAAATCCCCAGCGCTTCGAGGATGTCCTCAGCGTCGAGGAACATGTACTAGGGTGTATGTGCGACTCGTTCAGATCACAAGCTAGAACAAATGAGGTGATTTTTCCAGTATCAATACAATAACTAGTACCAATGAATTGGATAGAATGTAAGAACTTCAGTCACTATTGAAAAATAAAGATCTATCATATACCTCTATTGTGTATAGAATTTATGGTTTCCATTGGTGCAAATCCAATCACCTCGATTTGAGATGAAAAGCAATTCTCCATTGGTAGCGAATGGTTATCCATTAAGCGGGGGAATGGTATTTCAAAAGCAGAAAGATTATGCTCATACTCTTGCAAGAACGGACTAAGAGGGTCAGCTACCCAGCCAACCCTCTTAATTAAATGCCGTCACTGTATGAATAGATCTCATTGTGAAAAGACCTATTACTGGATAATTTAATTCATGGGTAGAGCCAAAGAATGTGAACTGTACAAGTTACAAATAACATTGATTAAATGAGGGAAGAGGCTCCGGTGTATAGAGAGGACCTCACCGTTTAAGAAGTAACCATAGAAACGATGGAAGCCACTATTTATTTATTCATTTCATTATTTATTTTCTACCTAATTTTGTACCAAATATCGGTACAATTTCTTATTGTGAGGTAAAATAAATGCCTGGAAGAAATAAAAATCGTGGTTGGGAAGGTCATAGTAGCAAAAGCCATTGGAATTTTTATTTTATACATCGGAAGAATCCGTTTTGTTTTTAATAAGACAGGAAAAAAGGGGGGGAGGGGGGAAGAATGGCTGAAAGAAACGAAATCAATTAGTTATTCATCAAAGTTTCATTTTATTTTATTCAATGATCAGAGTTATACGAGGATATATAGCCCAGAGGCGTCGAAAAAAAACTCGTTCATTTGTATCAACTACTCAACAGAAAATGAGAGCTTTGATTTCCACTCATCGGGATAGAGGCAGGAGAAAGAGAGATTTTCGTCGTTTGTGGATCACTCGGATAAATGCAGTAACTCGTGAAAATGGCGCATCCTATAGTTATAGGCGATTAATACACGACCTGTACAAGAGGCAGGTGCTTATTAATCGTAAAATACTTGCACAAATGGCTATATCAAATACGAATTGTCTTTACATGATCTCCAATGAGATCGTCAAATAAGGAGATTGGAAGGAATTCACCGGAATGATTTAAACGGAGTTCCCGGAGAATGACTCCGGGAAGGTAGAGTAGAAATTAATATGATAAAATAAAAGAAATTAAGTAGTAGGACACATTTCAAAAAAAAAAAAAAAAAATGATTCTTTTTCCTTTTTTATTCTATTACGCCGCAACAATTAAATCTCTTCGCTTTTTCGAATAAAATATCAATCAATCTGATTTTGAATTCCAATTCAAGTTGTTTTGATTCAATTGAGGAGTAGGCCTATTTATTTCCGGTTCTAGGAGTATTTTTTTTTTCGCTTCGAGGAGTATTTTTCTTTTCTCCCCCAGGAAGATTTTTCTTTTTTCCCCCAGGAAGATATTTATTTTCTCCCCTAGTAGGATATTGATTTTCTACCTTAGGAGCATTTTTCTTTTCGCTTTGAGGAAGATATTTCTTTTCTCCACGAGGAGGATATTTCTTTTCTCCCCCAGGAGTATATTTCTTTCTGGTTTTACGAGCATATTTATTTCTGATTAGGGACTTGATTTTCTTAAGTACCTTTTCATTATAAAGAAAAGGTAATGAAGATAAAACACGGGCTTGTTTTACAGAAACAGCCATTAATCGTTGTTGTTTCAAGGTCAATTTAGTCATTCGTCTAGATAATATTTTTCCCTGGTAACTAATAAATTGACCAATTAAACTCATGTTTCTATAATCAATTTGATCTCCCGGTCTAATTGGGGTAAAACGCCTACGAAAACCTCGCTTGGATTTACCAAAACCTTGCTTGGTTTTATGAAAGAATCGCTTGGATTTACGAAAGAATCGCTTGTTGGATTTATCCATATGGTTTATTCCTTATCTCTAAACGCCTATTTATTCATGCATTTCGCATTCGACCGAAATAGGACTTGATTTGTTTATTTATAGAATAGAATTTCATTTGTTCCTGTTCGTTGGAATGGAAGGGTGGTACACGCGTTCCGTTCCGTTCGATCTAGTTCTTTATCTCCCCATGAATCGTATGCTTGTAACAATAAGGACAAAATTTTCTCAATTCCAATCGACTCGGTGTATTATGTCGATTCTTTTGAGTAATATATCTGGAAGTGCCCCGCGATTCTTTCTTGAAATCATTTCGGACACAATTGGTACATTGCAAAATAACTATCCCTCTGACATCTTTACCCTTGGCCATGAACCTCCTTTGAACTTACTCAATTCTTCTATTTTCGATCCGAACCAAAGAAGAAGAAAGGAACGAGAAATAAATCGAAGATAAGTTGCTAACCCGAAATCCACTTATGAAAGATTTCGTTGCATTCATCAATAAAGTAATAAAATAAAAAATAAGTAATACAATAATTTCTAACTATTAATTATTCCTAATCCCAGTATTTCATTTACTATCCTGTAGGATCTCGAAGAGTCTACCCTCGACCCACACTTCTATTGATTTCTATTTCTGTTCTACCTCTATTAATTCTATCCTGAACATAAGTTTCGCTGAAGTTCAACCCACTTTTTTATTCTTTCTCTTTCCTTCCTATCCTAAACAACTGAAAAAAAGAGGGGGATTGGTCACAGAGAGTTTATTCTATCTCTAATCTTCTTCATTCACCCATTCCCATGTCAGTAACTAAAATGAAAAAAGGGGAATACCAACGCATCCGGGAATAAACGATTAATCTCTATCAATAGACCCGCTAAAGAACCAAACCATAGAGTGGTTAGCACCGGTGCCACGGAGAGATATGTTTTTATATCTCGCATTGAAAATTCTCCTTCTTTATTGGAATACATATAGGATCAGACGCATATGTAGTTAAAGATCACTTGTATTTGTACGGGAATCCCTAACTTCAAATGTATATGTACAGTGATCTGGTAGATGAAATCCACCCATCCCTAAAACAGAAAAAGATGACACTTTCTTCTTGAATATTACCGATCAATATTCATTCTTTTATACGTTTGGTTTCATCATATGTATATAATTCTTTTTTTATATTCATAATTTATATGAGACCAAAAAAAGAAGAAATGGCAAGAGAAATTCTCTATAGATAGAGGAAATAACGAGGTGGAAAACAAGACATGGATTCTCTACAATGACAGTGTACAACAATTGAAAGGGATGTAGCGCAGCTTGGTAGCGCATTTGTTTTGGGTACAAAATGTCACGGGTTCAAATCCTGTCATCCCTACCTATTACTTCTCTTATGGACAGTAACGAGGGGTCAATTGAGATCAATGAAAATTGGACATAATCTTTTATCATACTATATTATATCATACTATATATGATAGTATATGCAATACATGCAAGATGCATTGGGGGTAAAAAAAATCCTTTTCTTGACAGTCGTATTTCCTGTCATAAGAAAGCGCTCTTAGTTCAGTTCGGTAGAACGTGGGTCTCCAAAACCCGATGTCGTAGGTTCAAATCCTACAGAGCGTGATTATGTTCTTATAATGTCGAATCACAATAACAATAAAATAACTGCACTAACTTAAACAGCAACCTGAATTTGACCTCCTGCGGATTAAGGAGGAGGTCAATCAAAAAAAAGATGTTAC